AACATCGATGAAGCTACCGCGAAGGCTATGAACTTAAATGTGGAGAGCAAATTGAAGAAATGACCCTAAAGCTTTGTGTACTGACTCCTAATCGAATTATTTGGGATTCAGAAGTGACAGAAATTATTTTATCTACTAATAGTGGCCAAATTGGTGTATTACCAAATCACGCCCCTATTGCCACAGCAGTAGATATAGGTATTTTGAGAATATGCCTTAACGATCAACGGGTAACGATGGCTCTGATGGGTGGTTTCGCTAGAATAGGCAATAATGAGATCACCATTTTAGTAAATGATGGTGAGAGGGGTAGTGACATTGATCCGCAAGAAGCTCAGCGAACTCTTGAAATAGCTGAAGCTAACTTGAGTAAAGCTGAAGGCAAGAGACAGGTAATTGAGGCGAATCTAGCTCTCAGACGAGCTAGGACACGCGTAGAGGCTGTCAATGCTATTTCGTTTTCGTAATCGTCGATGCATCAGAATAATCAAAAGAAGCTCCGTTTATACACCTTATTTGGATTCCACCAATTGGATACAATCAAGTGTAATCTGATGCAAGGAAAAAAATACAAGCATAAAGTATGAATAGTGGGAGGATAATAGGGAAAGGGTAAAAGATTAATTAAAAAATAGGATAGGAAAAGGGTGGGTAGAAAAACTTATTAGAGACCATTGACTCCGGTATCTAATAAGTTATACCTACTATTGGATTTGAACCAATGACTCCTGCCGTATGAAAGCAATACTCTAACCGCTGAGTTAAGTAGGTCATTTATCATCACAAAGAAAAAAAAGTAAGACCCCTCGCATGGGCATTATAGATGGAATACTACTTCTAAGCAATACCAATCTTTGTCAGTAAAGGGGTCAGAGAGCTATCATATGGGACCATAGAATATCCATCTTGACAAGATATTATCTAGATGTTAAGATATCTATGACAAGGGCTATAGCTCAGTTAGGTAGAGCACCTCGTTTACACGCGCGCCAATGCTTTTTCAGGGGAGTTCATCATGCAATCAACAGAATTGATCTTATTGAGAAATCGGTGTCTTACTCCATGGATTCGAGGGAACAAGAGAACAATAGCCTGACAAATCTTTGGTTCGGTCCGATTCAGGTACCAATTTTAAATAGAATCCATCATTGATTTGATAATTGATAAGGTGAATACCTAGTCTATTCAATGCTAGGCATAATGAGTATAAGGACCTCAAAATAACATAACCTCTTTTCGCCCTATGAGCTTTAAGGTGTATGAAGTATCATATTTGACTCTTTGAGCGGAGCGATAGAGACTCAACCTAACTTAGGTTGATCTAGGCCGGAGGCAGACCTACGTCAAGGCAATCCTTCTTTGAAAACACTTTGGTATTGCTCCTGGATCAGAATACAAAAAATGAATCAGAGCACGTGGAACCATCTCGTTATCTTCCTGTCAAGAAAAAGTATGGTGGACTAGCCGATTCTTATATCAGTTAACGAAAGAGCCCAATGCAAAAAAAAAATGCATGTTGGGTCTTTGAAACAGTTCGAATCATTTAGATAATACTCAGTTTGATCTGTTTTACCGAGAAGGTCTACGGTTCGAGTCCGTATAGCCCTATATCCCTATATATTATATTATATATATTATTATTTATTATTATTATTATATATATTATATATATATTATATTATAATTATATTTTGATTTTGACATCCGTGTCATTTTGACATTTTTGTGTAGCTCTCATTTTCTCACATTAGTGCTTGTGGCTGGCCCGCGCGGTGGGTTGGCAAAGCAAGTAGTCTTCTGTTTCTGCACAATACTTATTTTTATTTATTCCAACCTAATCTAATTCAATTGTTCATCATTCCAATTCTACTGGTCCTTCCTTCCGATACAGACTTTATGCAAGCAAGAAGATTGGGGGCCCGTTTGAACTTGCACGGGCTGGGGATCCTTCTGACTCATCGCTTTATTGTTTCACAATAACTCCAATGCAATGCATTGTTTCAGAGATAAAAAATGGACGCTAACCTATAACCTAAACGTATCAACGTTTGCATCCTCTTCTATTTCTATGAGTCTATTTTTGGATTTGGTCTGTCGAATCGTTCAACAACGCCTGATTCCATTAGAAGTATCTTATGCGGATCATTTATGATTCAGCCGATTCTACGACTGTGGTACACTCCATTGTGTAGGTTTACTTCAAAGGAAACAAACCTTTTTATTGTCACGAAACCTAACCCCTTGGGTAGTCTTATCAGATGTTATTAACAAGTATTTAAAATCATTTCAAATCGCGATTTTGAGTCCTAGAAATTGGTCCGAAATGGAATGACTTCTTCAAGACTTCTATTCTAAGTCTAATTAAATAACTCGATTCTTTATTCTCTCTAGGGGGACCATCGGGGGTAGGGAGTACAAGTCAAAAGTCTATAATTTGGTATAGGAATCCATGAGTTGTTATATATATATTTATATGGAAATATGGAAGTTTATATGGAAA